TCACCAACGAATCAAGCTGAACACATCTTTGATCCACTCTACGAACTGAAAGCGAGATCTTGCAAAACAACCACGCAACGCCCGGATCTGCAAGAATGGCTATGTAGGTAAGGGGATCAGCGCTATGATCGCTTTGAGTTCTGCTTGAAATGTGTATGCTTACGTACGAGTTGCTATTCGGCCGTAGATCGGGTTCTGGGTTCTTCCCTCGAACTCCCTGAGTGGTATTTCGTAATGTAAAGCTAGTCTAAAGTAGATTCAGGATCAGGGTGGTGGGTGGGGTAAGAAGGTAGATGATAATAAAAAATTCTTTATCCTATTCTGCTAATTCTCTTCTTGTTGCACCATGTCCAAGCTTGACGATAGCAGTAGAACAAAAGTCACCATCGGACTCAAAGAATGAACCTTCCTTCCAAGATGTATGTCGTCCGACCCAACTTCAGACTCTTTCTTCCTGACCTATTTAACTCTCTGGCCGCAGTTATTTAGGTGGTATCCCGAGATTGAAGAGATCGAATTCCTCACGGGAACACACGAAACAAAGATATGAACTAGGTAAATAGAAATGGAAAAGAGATGTTTCCATTTCATCAAAATCATAAGCTTTTTCTACATCCATATGATCTACTAAAGTAGATCGGTATTGCCCATATAATGAAAGCAGATCTTGGTCCATGGAGTCCCAAGAAGGTAAGAACTCCAACCTGTCCGATGCTTCTTCGGCCAAATACGATATACAAGTGGGACCTGCACTATGAGCAAGCTGTGCGAAAAACCGCTTCTTTTTTCCGGTTTCGCACCAACTTGGGCGAAATGGGGTTCTACCGGGAAACCATGGATTTTTTAGTTTTCGCCATTGGTTACTGGTCGAGCCACTGGAATGGAATGAGATAAGAATCTCTGGAGATCTTTCCTCTCCACTTACTCGTAACAGGCTTTCCCTCTGTAGAAGACTTCTTCCGAATGGCATAATTGTCCTATTTTTTCCTCGATCTTCAAAGAAGACTGACTCCCCCTTCTCCTCTTTCATCGTCGTTGGTCCTTCTTTCACTAATGATCTCACCATTTTTTAGTAGTTCGCGCGAACGCGCGAGGGACTATCCTTTTTATCGCTTGCGCTTGCTTTTCACTCTCAAGGAAACGGTCTCTCTCTTCTATAAAGCGAAGCAAAGCGCATGGCGCTGAAGTGAAGAAAGCTCAATAAACACACACGAACACGATGCGCATAAATGAGACCGCTGATCATTTCATAAAACATATATGCTTGACCTTTCGCGATGCTTTTTTGGGGCGACCCACCAACCCAGCGATCGATGACAGAATGGTACGAACAAATAAAAGTCATTGGATTTGGTAGTTCTCCATTGACTTCTCTCTTTTCCCCTTTGCATATGTTCCTAAATGGGTGTGCGCCCCCAAGGGCCGGCCTCCCACTCTCTTATGCAGCATTTATTAGCTTGGCTGAGTTGGGTGGATCGTGCAATAAGCCTCTCTCGACTCTCCCTTTCTCATACGTCTTTATGAAAGCCTCTCGCCTTTCGAGATCCGGTCCATCATCAACTCAGTCAGATCTTCTTGTTTGCTTGCTTTGATTAGGCTTCCTTTAACGGATTTGATCGGCATTTCGTGCCTGCAGCCCTGCTGGTTGTATCGCCCCGTACACCTCTTTTAACTAACTAAAAGCTTGGGCTTCTTCTGCGTTAAAAAGCTTGCTTCTCTTTTCTTGAAATATCTTTTTCGTAGAGTCAGGTCAGACATTCGCATCTTCTTCTACTAAATACCCAGAATCCTACCTCTATCCATAAGAATGGAAAGGTTTTCTAGTCGTACCTCTATTGATACGAGGGGCTGCTCCACTCTTCTATTGGTTTAGTGCGAAGGGCTGCCCTACATTCCTATTGGCACGAGGCAGTAGCCGCCGTTACCCGTTTTGGCCGAGAAGTCTTTTAAGATATCTCATAAGCAACTGAACTACCCTACGAGCAGCCAAAACAAAAGAAAGACTGCTAACAGCCTCTCGCCGGGAACTTATGTGAAAGAGAAGAGCAAACAAGAAAATCCGAGCTAGGTGGTCATAACGAAGTACGTTGGGAAACGGATTGCCATAATAGACAGTTGGTACGGAATCATTGAAATGAGGAGACACGTAGACTGCTCGAAGTGCGGGAAGTGCCTTTATTTACTAATATAATTTAGGCCCGCAAGGGTAAGGGTACGACCAATCCATCTGCATCTGCTCCCCCTCTTCCATTCGTTGATCGAACTGCCGATGGTCGGGGGCGAAGAAACTCATTCTCATGCTCATGTGGTGGTTACAATTCAACCTACCCTTTTATCTTAATATCGAAAAATCCCTCCACTTTCACTCGTTATAGTATGATGAAAAAGCTCTCAAGCCACAGCCATTAGATGAAGAAGTTACTCCCTCTTATTAATTTAGTACGGAAGAGGACTACCCTACATCCCTTTGGCGCAAAGCGGCTGCCGCTGTCTGCTCCAGTCGAAATCTCTTTTGGGCTCATGAATAGAGGAAAGAGGATATCTCCCGTAAACCCAATAAATAATAGCTGGGATTGCCCGGTTTCTCTTCTAGTAAATAACCTTCGGAAAGAAAGCATTCCTCCCTCTCGCCTGCATCTGAGGGACTGGGCTCTAACCCAATAACTGAGCCTGCGTCAAGCTAGTTAAATCTTTAGAGGGGCGCTTTTGCCTAATACTAGGCCTACATTCTAGAAAGCAGGCACCGCTGCAACAGAAGAAAAGAAGGATCAACCAAATCCCCACCGACCGGTGAATGGAAGCGAGGGGCGAAGCAACTACTCAATAAGCAACAAAATTGATCTGCAAGCCATCATATATACATCATAAAGTTCCTAAGGCTACGCCCGGAGAAGACATGTACGGGAAAGCTGCCTCCCTTTGGTCAGCAGATGAAGGAGCCGGCCCCACAAGGTATGCATTTTCGGATTTTGCTGCAAGAGATGCTTCAGACTTGCTAATGTAATGGATTTGAATTCCTCTAATTGAGCCACAAAAACCCCAGTCCTTTTCATAGGATTTCGTATAATCCGGCACAGGAGATCTCAAAGCTACAACTAACCTCACGAAGATCAGGAAAAGATTCTAATTCCAGGTTTCTAGGCGGTGAACCGCTCTACTTTCTATAAAATTACTTGGGCTCGATCCAACATCAGGATGACCCGACAGGCCGAGCACGTCAACAACTTAATCACGACTTTGTGACCGGGGAAACAAGAGCTAGACTTCGGCAAAGGTCCCAATATCTATAGAATATGAATTTCTTGGAATTAAGTTTCCCTTACCAGTCTGTGTGCGAGATGCCCGGCAAACAAATATAATAAGGGTCGGTCGGTTCAGCATCTCAAGTGGTTGCTTCTTTCGATGTCCATGTGCCAATGCCAGGTTGGATCGGTCGAGACACTTGAATCTTAACTAGCTCCGTTTGCGTTGGATCAGCCTACTTCATGCACGAGCGGAAGACCTCCCCTGCCTTCCTAATAGGAACTAAAGGTACTGCGAAACCAGTCTACCTACCCGCTTGAAGATCCGGCAAGAACGGAGTGAACAAAATAGCTTGACTGCCTCGGAGATTAGAGTTATGATCTTTACACCTTCATTTGTGGGATCAGATCAGATGATGGGTCCAGAAGAGGGGCAAGCACGACTCTCTAAGGCATGGCGCCAAGCAAGACCCATCAAAAACCGATACCCAAATCTGTCTCGAATCAATATCCGAAGCTGACCTCGTCAATACGTGTTACACAAACGACGCATCGAACGAACAAGTAAGCGAATAGGGACCGGGTTCCTCGGGCAGCAAGCTGGCGAATCTAATAACTTTGATTCCTCATTCGATCAGTTGCGCTAACCCTGATTCCCCTCTTTCCTTTCCCTGGTTCGTTAAACAGAGTAGGGGGATCTAGCTTTAGCTCGAAGAGGAAACGAGTTCTCGTTCTGATCTGCACCGGGGGTTGCTTCGGTCAGTTACAGGGGCGGTCAGTAGGTAGTTCCGATTCTAGCTCCTAGCTCTGGAGAAGCAAACTTCAATGACAAAGATTTCACTACACTACTTATTACGTCAAACATTCCTCTTTCTACTTCTGACTCTCGCACGGATAGAGATGGAGGTCGGGATTCCCGCAGCACCGCGGCAATTCAATGAGCGAGACTTGCACTCAATAGTAGAACAATGAAAGCAGTAGTGGCACTCCCCATACTTAGATGGTCCGGCTACGCCTGGTTCTCCCTTTTCTCTTGATTTGCTTGCTCGAGGAAATGTATTCTGATTCCCCTTTCTTTTTATTAGTTTTAGGGTTGGGTCTGGCAGAGAGGAAGTACAATCAGCTACACCCGCCCTTGTGCCTCGTCAACTGGTTATCTTTTTTCCATTCACTTAGCCAGTGCTTCAGGTGGAACTGCTCATGTTGGGCATCCAATTAGCGCAGCATTGGGTATTGGTTCATTAGCTACATCTACATATAGACCGAAAAAATGCAATCACTTTATATTAGATATTAGGAAGGGAGATTTCTATTCAAATAGAAAAATAAAAAAAATTGAAATAGCGTATGAAATACGCCCAAAGACTCCCATGCCTTTCTGGACCAACCAGATTTCCGACAAGTCTTTCTGTTATAGCAAGAAGCGGAACTACAAGTGAATTTTAATCATTATGGATAACCAATTCATTTTTAAATATAGTTGGGAGACTTTACCCAAGAAATGGGTAAAAAAAATGGAAAGATCAGAACATGGGAATAGGTCTGATACCAATACGGACTACCCATTTCAATTGTTGTGCTTTCTTAAATTGCATACCTATACAAGGGTTCAAGTTTCGATCGATATTTGCGGAGTTGATTATCCTTCTCGAAAACGAAGATTTGAAGTGGTCTATAATTTACTGAGTACTCGGTATAATTCACGCATTCGTGTACAAACCAGTGCAGACGAAGTAACACGAATATCTCCGGTAGTCA